TACACAGTGGCACCTTTTTGTAACACTATATATACCAACACATATCAGAACTCGTTGAAGACGCTGGTCGAGACTTCCATGGTTTTGGGGTTTGACATGAATAATAAGACTCTTACGGCGTAGGGGGTAGGGGGGTTTGTCGCGCGTAAACTTCCTCGGTCTTAAGTGGTAAGAGGGGGGTAGTAATAGTAATCTCTGGGTTGAATGATGATAGTTTATGCACTTGATAACAGTTATGCAATTCTTCTGTCAATGTCTATGGATCCTTACATTTTGTTATGTTTAAATCAAGGAAATGTTCTCTCCTTCATATTTAACATTAGGAGGGAGTCGCCAAATGGTAATGAAAGTGACCCGAAAAATAAAAGGAACCAAATGCATATAAGTGAATGCTAGGCATGGTGGGTAACGAGTAAATAGTACTATAACATTAACTTATGTACGGAGAATTAATATTATGAGGATAAGTACTTTTTATGGCCCTGAAATAGGAACCAAATGCCAGGAATAGTTCATTTTTGTGGAACCCCCACAGTAATTGTCCCTGATCTTATCATTCATGATATGCAATTACTCATCTGGTTGGTCGGTTCTTACTACATTAAATAATTATAGATCTATTCTTGGTGAATAACGCATGGATAATACTACTTCTGGATTTATATGGGGATAAATCTATTTATCGGGTCTAATTCTTTATATTCTGAATTTTAGCTTAATGGTTTATGTAAATCTTAGCTTTTAACTTACTTGTGTTTACCATGAAATATTTATATGGTAATTCTACTTTAATGTATTAAACCATTTATTATGGTGATTATACATATTATGTATTAACACCATATATATGTATAATTATACATATTATGTATTAACACCATATATATGTATAATTATACATATTATGTATTAACACCATATATATGTATAATTATACATATTATGTATTAACACCATATATATGTATAATTATACATATTATGTATTAACACCATATATATGTATAATTATACATATTATGTATTAACACCATATATATGTATAATTATACATATTATGTATTAACACCATATATATGTATAATTATACATATTATATCACGCTCACCTATGCTTTATATGGGTTGGTATGCACGAACTATTTGAATGTTGTATAACTTGTGTTACGGACATTCGAGTTGCGTTCGCTTCGGGCTTAGTAAAAATTTGCGTACTATATGGTACGTGTGGAAATTTGCAGAGAATAGTTTAATTTAGAATTCTAGCTTTGGGAGTTAGAGGTGGAAGTTAAAATCTTTCTTCTTTGGGCCTCCAGGGAGGATTTAACCCTCCGGTCTCCGGTTTACAAGACCGGCGCTTTAAGGCTAAGCTACTGGGGCAGTTTCATTCTAGGGCCTTGTTTTCTACTCATCCTGCTAAGGGGGCGAGAACCAGGAATAGTGCGAAGTAGAGTACTGAGGCGATTTGACCGATGATGATGAAGGGGTGTTCGACTGGTATACCTCCGATTCATGTCAGAATAATAACGTCTGCTACTAGGGTTCAGAATAGGAATTGAGTTAGGGGGCGGAAGGTTAGTCCTCGTTGTTTAGAGGTGTGTAGGATTGGGACCACCATAAGGACTAGGATGGAGAACAGGAGAGCAAGTACTCCTCCTAATTTGTTGGGGATTGACCGAAGAATGGCATAGGCAAACAGGAAGTATCATTCTGGCTTGATGTGGGGTGGAGTAACTAAGGGGTTTGCTGGGGTAAAATTTTCTGGGTCTCCTAGCAGGTTAGGTGAAAATAGAGCAAGTGATGTAAGGGCTAATAGTATAACTGCGAATCCTAGGAGATCTTTGTAGGAGAAGTAAGGGTGGAATGAGATCTTGTCGGCGTCTGAGTTGAGGCCTGCAGGATTATTTGATCCTGTTTCGTGTAGGAATAGGAGGTGCAGAATGGTGGCTCCTGCAATTACAAAGGGGAATAGGAAGTGGAATGCGAAGAATCGTGTGAGGGTGGCATTGTCTACAGAGAAGCCTCCTCAGATTCATTGGACAAGAACATCTCCTACGTAGGGGACAGCGGATAGGAGGTTTGTAATTACTGTGGCACCTCAGAAGGACATTTGTCCTCAGGGTAGTACGTAACCTACGAATGCTGTCATCATAACTAGGAGAAGAAGGACTACTCCAATATTTCATGTTTCCTTGTATAAGTAGGATCCGTAGTATAGTCCTCGGCCGATGTGGGCGTAGATGCAGATGAAAAAGAATGATGCTCCGTTTGCATGTATATTTCGGATCAGTCATCCATAGTTTACGTCACGGCAAATATGGGTGACAGATGAGAATGCAGTTGCGATATCTGAGGTGTAGTGTATGGCTAGGAATAGTCCTGTTAGGATTTGTGATGCTAAACATAGTCCTAGCAGAGATCCAAAGTTTCATCATACTGAAATGTTGGAAGGAGCTGGGAGGTCGACTACTGCGTCGTTGGCGATTTTTAGTAGGGGGTGGGTTTTTCGTAGGCTTGCCATTAAGGGTTTCTATAGTTGAATAACAACGGTGGTTTTTCAAGTCATTAGTCTCGGTTAAAATCCGGGTAGAAATTATGGCATATTTTATTAGCTTTCTACTCTTTGGGTTCGTTTTGGGGATGGTGGGGGTTGCTTCAAATCCGGCTCCTTACTTCGCAGCTCTGGGGTTGGTGTTGTCTTCAGGGGTGGGTTGTGCAATTTTAGCAATGTTTGGGTCGCCTTTTCTTGCGTTGGCTTTGTTCTTAATTTATTTGGGAGGGATGCTTGTTGTGTTTGGTTATTCAGCTGCTTTAGCAGCTGATGCGCATCCTGAGAGCTGGGGAGATGCGTCTGTTTTTGAGCACGCCATGTTTTATCTTGTGGGTGTCGTAGTGGCTTCAATGTACTTTGGGCCTGTGTATTATGATTTTAGTACAGGGGTATTAAGCACTGTCAAAGAGTTTTTAGTGGTGCGAGGGGATGTTGGTGGTGTTGCAATGTTGTATTCTTTCGGGGGTATGATGATACTCTTTTGAGCTTGGGGGCCACTTTTAACTTTATTTGTAGTGTTAGAGCTGACGCGAGGGTTGTCTCGAGGGGGCTTACGGGCTGTTTAAGTAGAGGCTAGCAGGGTAGCTAGTCCGGATGTGATTAGGAAGATTATTAGGGACGTTTTAATGATTCCTCGTTGGGCATCACTTGTAGCAGTAGACATTTCCAGTAGTGTGGATGCAAGTCCTTTTGGTCCGGCTGCCTCGAATCAGGTTTGGTCGACCAGTTGGTTGGCCATTGTTTGTCCTAAAATGAGGTTTAGTTTGGGTGCAAGGCGGTGGACTACTGCTGGGAAGTAACCTAGCATGTTTGAGAAGTTGTGGAGTTTAATGATGGGGGTGGGTTTGAATTGCTTAGCGGTCAATGAGGCTAGCTCTATGGCAGTTAGTAGTCCAATGATAGTCACTGCGAGGGCTCCCAATTTTAGTAGGGGAGGCATAGTCATGATTGGGGTTTTTGTGGGGAGAGCATTGGAGGTTAGGATTAATCCTGCTACGATGCTTCCTCAAGCTAGGCGTTTAATTGGATTGATGACTGCTGGGTCGTTTTCATTGATGGGTGATAGGGGTAAGAATCGAGGAGTGCCCATGGTGACGAAGAATACGACTCGGAAGCTGTATACTGCTGTAAAAGAGGTTGCGATTAGAGTGAGGACAAGGGCTCAGGCGTTTAGGTAAGAAGTGTTTAGGGCTTCGATGATGGCATCTTTAGAGAAAAAGCCTGCTAGGAAGGGAGTTCCTGTGAGAGCCAGGCTGCCGATAGTTAAGCAGGTGGAGGTAAACGGGGCTAAATTATGTATTCCCCCCATTTTTCGGATGTCTTGTTCGTCATTAAGGCTGTGGATGATGGACCCAGAGCAAAGGAAAAGCATAGCTTTGAAGAAAGCGTGGGTGCAGATGTGGAAGAAGGCTAATTGGGGTTGGTCAAGTCCAATGGTGACTATTATCAGGCCCAATTGGCTTGAGGTTGAGAATGCTACGATTTTTTTGATGTCGTTTTGGGTTAGAGCACAAGTGGCGGTAAATAGAGTTGTTAATGCTCCGAGGCAGAGACAGATGGTTAGGGCTGTTTGGTTGGTGTGGGTGAGTGGATGAAGTCGAATTAGTAAGAAGATTCCGGCTACAACCATAGTGCTTGAATGCAGTAGGGCGGAGACTGGTGTAGGACCTTCCATTGCGGAAGGCAGTCAGGGGTGGAGTCCAAATTGTGCTGATTTTCCAGTTGCGGCTACGATTAGCCCTAGAAGGGGAAGTGTCATGTCCATGTTGTGAGAGAGGGAGAAGATTTGTTGTATTTCTCAGGAGTTAAGGTTCATGGCAAATCATGCTATTGCTATAATTAGTCCAATGTCTCCGACTCGGTTATAGATAACGGCTTGGAGAGCTGCAGTGTTTGCATCGGCTCGGCCGTATCATCATCCGATTAGCAGGAAGGACATAATACCGACGCCTTCTCAGCCAATGAACAGCTGGAATATGTTGTTGGCTGTAACAAGAATAATCATGGCAATAAGAAATATTAGGAGATATTTGAAGAATCGATTCATGTAGGGGTCTGCGTGCATATATCAAGAGGCGAATTCGAGAATTGATCATGTAACGTAGAGGGCGATAGGGGTGAAGATGATAGAGTAGGCATCAAACTTTAGACTGATGTTGATGTTGAAGGTGGATGTGTTTATTCAGTGTCAGGTGGTAATAATAGTCTCTACCCCCTGGTCTAAGAAGATAAATAAGGGGAGAAGACTTACCACGAATGCGGTGCTAACTGCGGTTTTTACGTGTGTGACGGCTCAGTTTGGGTCTTTAGGTGTAGGGTTAATTGTTGTTAGGATCGGGTAGGCTAAAAGGGCGAAGATTAGTGTGAGGGAAGATGTAAGAATTAAGGTAGTTTGCATAGCCTCTGCTTGGATTTGCACCAAGAGTTTTTGGTTCCTAAGACCAACGGATGACTGTTATCCTTCAAAGGCCGAGTGAGCCGCAGACTTTAACTGCGGGGGTAGAGATTAGCAGTCTCTATTGCTACAGGCCTCTCTCGGCGGATAAGGAGGTTTGAACTCCTGTCTTTGGAATCACAATCCAACATTTTTGTTAAACTATATCTGCAGTAGAATCATCCTCACATGAACTCTGGTTTTAGGATGAGTAGGATTACAGGAATGAGGTGAAGGGTAATTAGGAGGTGTTCCCGCGTATGGTAGGGGGTTAGGCCGATGATGTGGGCTGGGACGGGGCCTCGTTGGGTTATTAGGAACATGTAAAGGGAGTATCCGGCTGTGATTAGTGTTCCTACTCCTGTTAGGACTAAGGTTCAGGGGGATCAGTTGAACATAGTTGTAATGATTATTACTTCTCCTATTAGATTTGGGAGAGGGGGGAGTGCAAGATTGGCTAGGTTAGCAATAAATCATCATGTAGCTGTTAAGGGGAATAGTATTTGTAGGCCCCGTGCTAGAACTATTGTTCGGCTGTGTGTTCGTTCATAGGCGGTATTTGCTAGGCAGAATAGTGCTGATGATACTAATCCGTGAGCGATTATTAGAATAATGGCCCCGGTTAATCCTCAGGGGGTTTGAATCAAGATTCCCCCTGCTACCAGACCCATATGACTCACTGAGGAGTAGGCGATCAGTGATTTTAGGTCCGTTTGGCGTAAGCAGATTGACCCTGTTATGATAATTCCTCATAGGGCGAGGACAATGAATGGGTACGCTATTTCTTTGGTTAAAGGATCAAGAATTGTAGTTATTCGGATCATGCCATAGCCTCCTAGCTTTAGTAGTACTGCGGCCAGAACCATTGATCCTGCAATCGGTGCTTCTACGTGTGCTTTGGGGAGTCAGAGGTGAACCCCATAGAGAGGTATTTTTACCAGGAATGCTACTAAGCAGCCTGCTCATCAGATTTTATCCCCTCAAGACATTAAAGTTAGTGGCTGCCCAAAATTTAGTGTAATCATTGATAGGCTTCCTGTTGAGCTTTGTAGGGTGAGTAGTGCAACTAAGAGTGGAAGAGATCCAGCTAGGGTGTAAAATAAGAAATAGGTTCCGGCGTTTAAGCGTTCTGCTTGGTTTCCTCATCGGGTAATGATAATTAAAGTGGGGACTAGGGTTGCTTCGAACATAATATAAAACATAATAATCTCTGTAGCTCCGAATGCGAGGATGAGGAAGGTCTGTAGGGAGGCTAATAGGCTGATGTATATTCGTTGGCGAGACACTGGTTCTATGCGGGTGTGGGTTTGACTGGCTAGAATTATCAGTGGAAGGAGTCAGCATGTTAGGACTAATAGTGGTGCGGAGAGGGGGTCAATTGCTATATAGGTGTTAGGAAGAGTTCAACCTGTTTCTGCTGTTCAATTAAGTCAAGTGAGGCTGAGAAGGGCAATGAGTAGGCTGTGGGTAATTGCAGCAGTCCATAACCATTTTTTAGGGGTAAGTCAGGTTGTTGGGAATAGCATTAGGGTGGGGATGAGAATCTTTAGCATTGTAGGAGATTGAGGCTTTGTAATCGGTCGGTACCATGGGTCCGAGCCGTGGCTACAAGAAGGGCAAGCCCTGTGCTGGCTTCGCAGGCAGAGAAAGCGAGGAGAAGTATTGGTGCTGCGGAGAAATTGGTGGCTTCTGTTTGAAGTGTTCATAGAGACAGGGCTACGAACAGTGATAGCATTATTCCTTCTAAACACAGTAATGCAGAGAGAAGGTGAGTGCGGTGAAATGCCAAGCCTATTAGGCCAAGGATAAATGCCGTGCTGAAACTAAAATGTACTGGTGTCATAAGGGAATTATGGACTTTAACCATAATTGTCTGAGCCGAAATCAGAAGTCTTTAGTTGGACTAATTCCCTATTCGGCTCACTCTAGTCCTCCTTGTGTTCACTCGTACACTAGTCCTAGGGTCAGAAGAACAAGAATGGCAGTGGCCCATGAGACGGTAACTAATGGGTTTAGTAATTGATTTCCTCAGGGGAGTGGGAGGAGGAGGGCAATCTCTAAGTCAAAGAGTAGGAAAAGAATTGCTACCAGGAAGAAGCGTAAGGAGAATGGGAGACGAGCAGACCCTAGCGGGTCAAATCCGCACTCATATGGAGAAAGCTTTTCGGAGTCTGGGTTTATCTGGGGCAGTCAAAAGGATACAATTACTAAAATGATTGATAGGAGGGATGCGATTGTTAGGATTGTTATGATTAGGCTCATTATCTTTCCTTGGACTTTAACCAAGATTAGATGGTTGGAAGCCACCTGTACTATCTTTTATACTAGAAAGATTATGATCCTCATCAGTAGATAGAGACGTAAAGGAACAGTCAAACTACGTCGACAAAATGTCAATATCAGGCAGCTGCTTCGAATCCAAAGTGGTGGTTAGAGGTGAAGTGATAAAGCACTTGGCGGAGAAGGCAGACAGCCAGGAATGTTGATCCAATAATTACATGGAGGCCGTGGAAACCTGTGGCTACGAAGAAAGTGGAACCATACACACCATCTGCGATAGTAAAAGGTGCTTCGTAGTATTCCATAGCTTGAAGGAAGGTAAAGTAGAATCCTAGTAGAATTGTTAGAGTAAGGGATTGGATGGCTTGTTTTCGTTCTCCTTCCATTAGGCTGTGATGGGCCCATGTAACGGTAACCCCAGAAGCTAGGAGGACGGCTGTATTGAGTAGGGGAACTTCGAAGGGATCAAGAGTGGTGATACCTGTTGGAGGTCAGCATCCACCTAATTCAGGAGTAGGGGCCAGACTAGAGTGGTAGAAAGCTCAGAAGAAGCCTGCAAAGAAGAAGACCTCAGATGTAATAAATAAGATTATCCCGTACCGGAGTCCTTTTTGTACTGGAGGGGTGTGGTGTCCTTGAAAGGTTCCCTCTCGTACAATATCTCGTCATCATTGATATATAGTTAGGAGGGTTAAGATAAGTCCTAGTGTTATAAGGGTGGTTGAATGGAAGTGGAACCAAATTGCGGTGCCGGACGTTAGCAGCAGGGCGCCAACTGCTCCGGTGAGCGGTCAGGGGCTTGGGTCTACCATGTGGAATGCGTGTGCTTGGTGGGCCATTAGACGTTTTCTTGTAGGTAAAGGCTTAGTAGGAGAACAAAGACGTAGGCTTGGATCATTGCTACGGCCACTTCTAGTAGTGTGAGTAAGAACAGGACTGTGGCGGTTAAGATAGCAACAGTTGGCATCATAGGTAATAGAACAAATGCTGCTGTAGCAATTAGTTGGATCAGCAGGTGGCCGGCAGTGAGATTGGCGGTCAGCCGTACCCCTAGAGCCAAAGGTCGAATGAAAAGGCTAATGGTTTCGATAATAATAAGAACAGGGATCAGAGGGACTGGAGTACCTTCTGGGAGAAGATGTCCTAGGGCAGCGGTTGGTTGGTTTCGCATGCCGATGATGACAGTGGCAAGTCAAAGGGGAACAGCAAGTCCTATGTTGAGTGAGAGTTGGGTTGTTGGTGTAAAGGTATATGGGAGTAGCCCTAACATATTTAGGGTAATAAGGAATAGCATTAGGGACGTGAATAATACTGCTCATTTATGACCTCCCGGGTTTAATGGAAGGAGCAATTGTTGGGTAAAACGATTGATAAATCAACCTTGTAAGGTTAAGACCCGATTGTTAAGTCACCGTGAAGTGGGGGTGGGGTAGAGTGTTCATGGGAGTGCAATTGCTAGTGCAATAAGGGGGATTCCCAGGTAAGTTGGGCTCATAAATTGATCAAAGAAGCTTAGTATCATGGTCAGTTTCAGGGTTCAGGTTTGGCTTTTTCAGCTCCTACGGTGGTAGGTTCATTGTTGAAGTTGTGGGCTAGGACTTTTGGGGGGATGACTGTTAGGAAAATCAATCAAGAGAAGACGAGAATTGCAAATCAAGGGGCGGGATTAAGTTGAGGCATGTCACTAGGGGTGGTTGGGGGTCACCAATCTTCAGCTTAAAAGGCTGACGCTAGGCCCAGTTTAGCTTCCTAGTGAGGCGTCTTCAAGTATTAGTGAGGATCAGTTTTCAAAGTGTTCTAGAGGGACGGCTTCTACTACGATTGGCATGAAGCTGTGGTTTGCACCACAGATTTCGGAGCATTGTCCGTAGAATACTCCGGGACGAGAGGCAATGAAGGCAGTTTGGTTGAGTCGTCCTGGGACTGCGTCCATTTTTACCCCTAGGGCAGGGACAGCTCAGGAGTGGAGAACGTCTTCTGCTGAGACAAGAACTCGGATTGGGGATTCTATTGGTACTACTATTCGGTGGTCTGTTTCCAGGAGACGGAATTGGCCGGGAGTAAGATCTTGAGTTGGGACCATGTATGAGTCGAAGCCTAAATCTTCATAATCTGTATACTCATAGCTTCAGTATCACTGGTGTCCCATAGCTTTAATTGTCAGGTGGGGGTCATTAATTTCGTCCATAAGGTAAAGAATTCGTAGAGAAGGTAGGGCGATCATAATTAAAATTACAGCTGGGAGAATGGTTCAAACAATTTCGATTTCTTGGGAATCTAAAATGTATTTATCAGTTAATTTGGTTGATACCATAGAGACAATAATGTAAAGGACCAGTACGCTAATTAAAAGGACGATCATTAGAGCGTGGTCGTGGAAGTGTAAGAGTTCTTCTATAACAGGGGAGGCCGCGTCTTGGAATCCTAGTTGAGAGGGATGTGCCATTTAGCTCTGAGCTAAGACACGCGGGAGTCTAACCCACAATTTTGCCTCGACAAGGCAAGGTAATGGTTTTACTAGTGTCTTATTTAAGAAAGTGGCAGAGTGGCCATGCAGTTGGCTTGAAACCATCTCACGGGGGTTCGATTCCTCCCTTTCTCGTTATTTTGCTTGTACTTGTACGAAAGCTGGCTCTTCAAAGGTGTGGTATGGAGGAGGGCAGCCATGTAGTCATTCTACATTTGTCATAGTTAGTTCCACTGATGAAACTTCTCGTTTAGCAGCGAATGCTTCTCAAAGGATAAATAAGAACATAATAACGGCTACAAGTGAGATTAGTGATCCGATTGAGGACACCGTATTTCATAGGGTGTAGGCGTCTGGGTAGTCGGAATACCGTCGTGGCATTCCCGCTAGACCAAGGAAATGTTGTGGGAAGAATGTTAGGTTGACACCTACGAACATAACTCCGAAGTGGATTTTTGTTCAGGTGCTGTGTAGTGTATACCCTGAAAACAGTGGGAATCAGTGTACAAATGCAGCCATGATGGCAAAGACGGCACCCATAGATAGTACGTAGTGGAAGTGTGCTACTACATAATAGGTGTCGTGAAGTACGATATCTAGGGAAGAATTGGATAAAACAATTCCTGTTAGTCCCCCCACTGTAAATAGGAAGATGAATCCAAGGGCTCATAGAAGAGGGGTTTCTCATTTAATTGAGCCTCCATGCAGTGTGGCGAGTCAGCTAAACACTTTAACCCCAGTTGGGATAGCGATGATCATTGTTGCTGAGGTGAAGTATGCTCGAGTGTCAACATCCATACCTACTGTGAACATGTGGTGGGCTCATACGATGAAACCTAGGAGTCCAATAGCCATCATTGCTCAAACCATTCCTATGTACCCGAAAGGTTCTTTTTTGCCGGCGTAGTAGGCTACAATGTGGGAGATCATTCCGAATCCGGGAAGAATCAGAATGTACACTTCTGGGTGTCCGAAGAATCAGAAGAGATGTTGATACAGAATTGGGTCTCCCCCTCCGGCAGGATCAAAGAAGGTTGTGTTAAGATTTCGATCAGTAAGGAGCATAGTAATTCCAGCAGCTAGGACTGGAAGAGAAAGGAGAAGAAGCACGGCAGTTACTAGAACGGCTCAGACAAATAGAGGTGTTTGGTATTGCGAGATTGCGGGAGGTTTCATGTTAATAATTGTGGTAATAAAATTAATTGCCCCAAGAATAGATGAAATCCCTGCAAGATGAAGTGAGAAAATGGTTAGATCAACAGATGCTCCGGCGTGGGCCAGGTTTCCTGCCAAAGGCGGGTAAACCGTTCAGCCTGTTCCTGCTCCTGCTTCTACCCCAGAAGATGCTAGGAGAAGAAGGAAAGAGGGGGGTAGGAGCCAAAAGCTCATGTTATTCATTCGTGGGAATGCCATATCTGGTGCCCCGATCATTAGAGGGACAAGTCAGTTTCCAAATCCTCCGATCAGAATTGGCATTACTATGAAGAAAATCATTACGAAAGCATGCGCAGTAACGATAACATTATAGATTTGATCGTCTCCAAGGAGCGCCCCGGGTTGGCTTAGCTCTGCTCGGATTAGGAGACTAAGGGCAGTCCCCACTATTCCTGCTCAGGCACCAAATACTAGATATAGGGTGCCAATATCTTTATGATTGGTTGAGAAAAATCAACGTGTAATTGCCACAGGTAGGATGGCCGAAGGTTTAGGCGGCGGATTGTAGCTCCGAGTACAGAGGTTTAACTCCTCTTCTTACCAAGAAGCTCTGTGGTGAAGTTCATGTCAGGTTGCAAACCTGAAGACGCAGGCTAACACCTGCCGGGGCTTTTCCCGCCTTTGTCTCTTGACGGCGGGAAAAGTAGATGGATGCTCGCTGGTTAGGGCGCTTAGCTGTTAACTAAGATTTTGTAGGATCGAGGCCTTCCCATCTAGAAAGGCTTTAGCTTAATTAAAGTGTCTGGGTTGCATCCAGAAGATGTGGGATAAAATCCTGCAAGTCTTATCAGGGGCTAGGAGATTTTCACTCCTGCTTGGAGCTTTGAAGGCTCATGGTCTATATGCTATCCTAAGCCCCTAAGCCAATAGGGCTAGAACGGATGGGGCAAGAGGTAAGAGACAGGTTGCTATCACGATGGCTACAGATAGGAGGAGGGTGGGTCGTTTAGTTAGGGTTCGTCATGGTGTGGAGGAGTTAATGGTGTAGGGGGATAGGGTTAGTGTTATTGCGTAGGTGAGTCGTAGATAGAAATATAGGCTAATGAGGGCTGTTAGTGCAATTACTGTGGCTGTAAGGGGAAAGCCTTGGTTGGAAACTTCTTGAAGAATAAATCATTTAGGTATGAATCCTGTAAGTGGGGGGAGGCCGCCTAGGGAGAGTAGGATAAGGCAGGCTAGTGCGCTTAGGGTGGGTGCTTTGGTTCAGGCAGAGGCTAGGGTAATGGTCTTAGTTGAGTCTAGCTTGTCTAGGGTCAGGAAAGCTGCTGTTGTTATTACAATGTATGTAATTAGAGCTAGAAGGGTTATTTGGGGTGCCATTTGGGCTACGAGGATCATTCATCCTAGGTGTGCTACTGAGGAATATGCTAGAATTTTTCGAAGCTGTGTTTGGTTAAGTCCCCCTCATCCCCCCACCAGGGTGGAGCAGATCGCTAGGATTGTGAGTAGGTAAGGGTGGGCGTTGTCGGCCACTTGTAAAATAAGTGCAAATGGGGCTAGTTTTTGTCAGGTGGATAAAATTAGTCCGGTAGTGAGGGTAATACCTTGGAGGACTTCTGGTAGTCAGAAGTGTGTTGGTGCTAATCCAATCTTCAGTGCTAGGGCGGTTACTGCAATAGTGCAGGCTACAGGGTTAGAAAGTTGAGTAATTTCTCATTGTCCTGATATTCACGCGTTAGTTGTGCTAGCAAATAGGATTATTGCTGCGGCTGTGGCTTGTGTAAGGAAATATTTAGTTGTTGCTTCGACAGCTCGAGGGTGGTGTTGGTGGGCTATCAGCGGGATGATGGCTAAGGTATTAATTTCCAACCCCATTCACGCTAGGAGTCAATGGGAGCTGGCAAAAGTTAGTGTGGTTCCTAGTCCTAAGCTGAACAGAAGAATAGTGAGTACGTACGGGTTCATTAGTAGGGGAAGGATTTTAACCAACATGTTCGGGGTATGGGCCCGAAAGCTTATTTAGCTGACCTTACTAGAAAGTGGTGTAGTGGAAGCACCCAGAGTTTTGATCTCTGGAGGATGGGTTCGAATCCCTTTTTTCTAAGGAGCCGGGGGGAGTCTAACCCCCTTGGTTCACTCTATCAAAGTGGCCCTTAGGCGTTCAGGCACAGCTCCAGAAGGGTTAGAGTTGTGGGGGGAGGCCTGCAGTTCCTACTGGTAGGGAAATATGTCATAGAATTAGGGCCAGTGTCAAAGGGAGGAAGTTTTTTCAAACCAAGTGTATTAGTTGGTCGTATCGGAATCGAGGATATGAGGCTCGAACTCAGAGGAACACAGCTGAAAGGAGTGCGGCTTTGATTATAATGTTGACTGTGGTAAATTCGGGGAAGGAGGGAAAGTGTGAGGCGCCCATGAATAGGATGGCGGATAGGGTGTTCATAAATAGGATGTTGGCATATTCTGCTAGGAAGAATAATGCGAAAGGTCCTCCTGCATATTCTACGTTGAATCCTGAGACTAATTCTGATTCTCCCTCGGTAAGATCGAAGGGTGCCCGGTTGGTTTCTGCTAGTGTAGAAATGTATCATATTGCTGCAAAAGGTCAGGCAGGGTGCAGAAGTCAAATTCCTTCTTGGGCTGTGCTGAACATTGAGAGAGTGAAACCACCGGTAAATACGATTGTACATAGTAGAATAAGGCCTAGGGCAACCTCATAGGAGATGGTTTGGGCTACTGCTCGTAGTGCACCGATAAGGGCGTATTTTGAATTGGAAGCTCATCCGGATCCGAGGATGGAGTATACGGCAAGACTGGAGAGTGCTAGAATGAATAATATGCTCAGGCTTAGGTCGGTAACCGGGGTAGGGAAGGGAAGGGGTGCCCATAGGGTTAAGGCTAATGTTAAGGCTAGCGTTGGGGTGGCTAGGAAGAGGAAGGGGGAAGATGTGGAAGGTCGAACTGGTTCTTTAATAAATAGTTTTACTCCGTCTGCGATTGGTTGGAGGAGGCCATAAGGGCCAACTACATTTGGGCCTTTCCGTAGTTGCATGTAACCTAGGACTTTTCGTTCAATTAAAGTGAGAAAGGCTACTGCTAAAAGAACGGGTACGATATAGGCGAGGGGGTTAATGATGTGGGCTATGAGAATGTGGAGCATAGCTGGGGAGAGGATTTGAACCTCTGAGGGGGAAGGCTTAGGCTTCCTGCACTTACCGGGCTCTGCCACCCCAGCGCGCCCTTTTCTTGGGCCGGGAGTTTTGCTCTCCTTTGCCTGCTTCAGTTGTTTTCATCAGGTTGGAGGGAGGCGTGCTTATAGCATGGGCCTCATCATTCCGGTCCTTTCGTACTAGGAAGGGTAGCATCACAGATAGAAACTGACCTGGATTACTCCGGTCTGAACTCAGATCACGTAGGACTTTAATCGTTGAACAAACGAACCCTTAATAGCGGCTGCACCATTAGGATGTCCTGATCCAACATCGAGGTCGTAAACCCTCTCGTCGATATGGACTCTGGGAGAGGATTGCGCTGTTATCCCTAGGGTAACTTGGTCCGTTGATCGGCAGGAAGCCGGATCATTGTCGGTCAAATGTTTTGTGACTTAGAGCTGTGGCTCTTGGTTTTAGGGTTTTCCCCAATCCTCTCGGGGGCTTTGTTTTCCCCCGTGGTCGCCCCAACCGAAGACGTTTGTACCAGGGTCACGTTGTTTGGGGGCCCTATGACGTGGGCTGCTTTTCGTGATTGGTGGGCGTCTAAAGCTCCATAGGGTCTTCTCGTCTTGTGTTAATATGCCCGCTTCTGCACGGGCAGATCAGTTTCATTGACCGGAAAAAAGAGACAGTTAAACCCTCGTCATGCCATTCATACAGGTCTCCATTTAAAAGACAATTGATTGCGCTACCTTTGCACGGTTAAAATACCGCGGCCGTTAAACTTTTGGTCACAGGGCAGGCGGGACCTCCTATAATTAGTGGGGGCAGGAGGCGATGTTTTTGGTAAACAGGCGGGGTTTGAGTTTGCCGAGTTCCTTTTTATTCTTTAAGTCTTTCCCTTTATTTGAGCACTCCTGTGTGGGGGTAACGATAGAGTATGCGTGGTTTTCTTGGCCGGGTATGGCAATGAGTGCATGGCCCTCTTTTATTGGGTTCGTTAATTGTCGATGGTGGGTCCGATTCGACTTACACATGTGCGGGGAGAAGTTCATTCTTCTTATTACTCGTTCTAGCATGGTCTCTTCCATGTTGGCATGGAAGGGCCCAGTATTAGTTAGGGGCATTGAGGGTTTTGAATGTGATAATAGGCTTGATTTGGTCTGAGCTTTAACGCTTTCTGTTCAGATGGCTGCTTTTAGGCCCACTGAAACCTGTGGCCTTGTTTTAGTATATTTCTTAGCCTCCTGCGAAGGTTGTATCCTTTGTTAAGGGAGCTGTACCTCCTTTGACTAACTCCCGTGGGTATCCTTGTGCCTAATTTGAGTTAAACTGTTGTGGATAAGGGTCTGCACGGGGCTGAACTTCTATTCATTTCTTGGGCAACCAGCTATAACCTGACTCGGTAGGTCTTTCACCTCTACTCGGGGATCTTCCCACTCTTTTGCCACAGAGACGGGTTGGCCCTGCAATAGGCTGTCCCGGAGTAGCTCGTCCGGTTTCGGGGGTTCAAACTAGAGGTCTCTTTGCTTGAGATTACTGGCTAGATCATGATGCAAAAGGTACGAGGTTTGGTCTCTGCTTTTATTTACTTTAGTGCGCTATTTCAGCTCTCTTTCAGCTTTCCCTTGCGGTACTTTGTCTATGGCTTCGTTGGTCCTTTTCTGTCGCCCGTACTGGGGTGGTCGAATGGTTTAGTTTATTTGTTTAGTTCATGCTGAACTGATCTATGTTGTTGGTTTGGTTACTTTGGGTTGAGCTAGCTGTTTGGTTCAGGGCGATCCAACTTGCATGGATGTCTTCTCGGTGTAAGGGAGATGCTTAACTATCTCAGCCACACCCTGGTTATTCCAAGTGCACCTTCCGGTACACTTACCATGTTACGACTTGCCTCCCCTTGTAGCTGTTTTTGCGTTAAGTATCAAGTATAGGTGTTGTTGGGGAGAGTGACGGGCGGTGTGTGCGCGCTTCAGAGCCGGCTTCAGGAGGGCGCTCTATTCTCTCCTTACTGCTAAATCCACCTTCGAGTCATCGATTTCAGGTGACTTTTCGTGAATAATCTGCTTCAGATAATGTAGCCCATTTCTTCCTACTTCGTACGCTACACCTCGACCTGACGTTTTGGGCATTGCCCATTTTGCTTACTACGATGCCTTCACAGGGTAAGCTGGCGACGGCGGTATATAGGCGGGAAAAGCAAGGAGTAGTGAGGTTGAACGGGGGTTATCGGTTCTAGAACAGGCTCCTCTAGGGGGGTCTGAAGCACCGCCAAGTCCTTTGGGTTTTAAGCTGGCGCTCGTAGTCCCCGGGCGGATACTTGTTGTACGGAAGTATCTAAGTTTACGGCAGGGCATAGTGGGGTATCTAATCCCAGTTTGTGCCCCAGCTGTCGTGGGTTCTGGTGGAAATAAGTAAAGCTACTTTCGTGTGCGGGGTTCGAGCCTCCAGGTGCGTATAACAGCCTAGGGGGTCTTTAGCTTTAGTGTTGTGTTCTCCATAACCACTCTTTACGCCGGGCTTATCAACTTGGGCCTCTCGTATAACCGCGGTGGCTGGCACGAGTTTTACCGGCCCTCTTAACCCTGACTAAGTCAAGTTTTCACTTATAGCTTAATGTCTATCACTGCTGAATTCCCTTGGGGGTGTGGCTAAGCAAGGCGTCTTGGGCTAATAATTTGTGCCTGATACCGGCTCCTCGTCTCCGGACGGGAGATTGAGGGCATCCTCACAGGGTTGCGGAAGCTTGCATGTGTAAATTGGGCTAAAGCTGATAATAAAGTCAGGACCAAACCTTTGTGCTCGCGGGGCTTTCTACGGCCCATCTTAACATCTTCAGTGTTATGCTTTACTTAAGCTACACCAGC